TGGACCCGAATCCGTTCTTTTCCAAGTCAAAGTGAAAACCTCGAGTATACAAAAGAGTGAAAACGTGCTTTTCTTTTTGTGAAATAAAAAACCTTCGTACCTTAATGCACCTATTTAATCTATTCGGAGATATTAGAGTGGGGTCCACTTTTTGGGGAATATGAGTCGATGCAATAACAAGAATATCTCTAGTGGAACATCTTTCAGAGTAGTGCAGGTTCACGAGTAGACCGGCGGCTAAGTAATCCGACTCATTCATATGCAGATCATGAATGTTTGGAATCCATATTATGCAAGGAGAGATTATTTTTGCCAATTCGAAGTCCTCTCTGAATTGCTCGTATCGGTATCTTTCTTGGACCCTGAGAGGATTTTTTGCTTCTTCAGATGATTCCCTAGTTATCAGTTCCTCCTCCTTATCAAAATCGATATCGCCCCTAGCATCAATATCGTCACTAGCATCAATAGTATCAATAATATAGTCCCTACCATCACCTACTCGATTCTCATAGTACGCACTATGCTCCAAAACATCCTCAAAAAAAGCCCAAGAGTCCTCCGGCTCAAGCCAACGAAATTTAGGATTGTTATTCAGGAACTCGTTCACAGCTACCCTAATGAAAGGAAGATGGGAGTTTGTCGCTAGGTATTTGACCAAATAGGATCGTCCAGTTCCTATAGAACCTATCACTAAAACCCCCCTAGAGGGGGATAATAAGCGGAGCGAAAAGGGTTTTCCATGAGATGGGAAATGAAAAATATTAGTCCCACACGAATAAGTGATTGTCTGATAATGAGCAAGGAAGACCCGTTTTTCTGCTAAACAGGATGTATTGAACTCATAATTCCATAGAGACTTTTTATGAATGTCAACTAAGTATCGTAAGTAAATTGCTCCCGGTTGTTCAATCATTTGATAACCAGAGTCATTCTTTGATAAATGAGTTGATAAATGATCACTATGAGTCAAACTCAATAGAATTGGATCAATGCTTTTTTTTGTCGTTAACATGAACATTCTGTCGTAGAGAATATGAAAGAATTCTTCCTCAACAATCAAATCACTGTTCACGACCCAAGAATCTATTTTCCCATCCTCGTTCATGTTTTTTATGTTCACGTTTTCTCTTTTTCTTATCAATGAATAGATCTCTTTACTTGTATGACTTAGATGTCTCATATTTCTCGAAAGAGTGATTCGATGGGGTATGAGATCGATGAGATTGATATTCAAATCTTTCTTCTTAGAACGTATTGATTTGACCGATTCAAATTCAAAAGGATTCGGTTCAGATATAGGATACGCATCCAGAAGTTTTTGCAACTCAATCATAGATGATCGAATCATCAAAGGTTTGACCTTTTTGAACTCTGTCTGTAACTCACTAAAGGCCTGGGAAAGAAAGACAAGATGTGTACAAACGAGATATCCAGCAATAAGAAGAAGGAAAAGGATTGAATAGAGGAACTCCCGAACATTTGCCGATCTCAGATGTGTCGATATCAATGGTGACTCATTATTTCCATGAATCATTTCTTCGGCTTCGGACAGAAGAAGACTATAGAAACACTTCCTCGAAATACTCGAAATCTCACTTTTCCAATTCGAAATCTTACTTCTCATCTGATCCCAAAGACGCAATTCTGTCTGAGGAATTCGCCATGATATACCTACTCTATGCATAATATCATCGGATACAACTTTTAGACGGCTACTTAGACTCCTACTTAGTATCGGCAATAGGTATGAAAAAGTCTTTAAAAATATCCAATTTAGATGATTTAGATATTTGTACCCCGGCGAAGTAAGGAACCATGGCATATATGTTTGGAATAGATCCTTCCATTTTGAGAGAGTTGAAAAAGCAATATCTCCTCTATACATCTGCCTTTTCTCAACGCCTTTCTTTAGACAAAGATTCCGTTTTTTCCTCTTTTCGGGTTTTTTCCTCTTTTCGGATGGTAAATCTTTCTTAGTGGGAATCAAACCCATGTTTGAATTGAAATTGAGATACTGATTCAAGTTCTTCCCTTCTGAATCAGATAGATTCATATCTGAAAGAGGTTGACAATAAGTTCTTTCCAAATTGACTATTTCTCCCTCTGTTAGAGGTGTTCCAGAAATGTCTGCGATCGAGTAAATAGTTCTACGAACGAATGGATCGTATCGACTTGGAAAATGGAAAGATTTGTACAAGTTATACGTTTCGTCACCACTTTGTGGAAAATAGTTAGGTATGAATATGTTAGATACCTGTGACTCGATTGGTGAAATAGTATCTCTCCCCCCAAAAGCATGTTTTTTTTTACCGACGCACAAAGAAAATATTTTGTTGCGAATGAACAAGATATTGAGGAATTGTCCATATGTAAAATCATAATTAGAGATACGGGCCTTTTCCACAGAAAAGGGGAATCTTGTGTTAGAATAGAAGCAGAAGTTATGTGGATTATTCCAGAATCGAAGTCGATTTGCTTTAAAAAAAGAGGATATCAATGA